GAATTTCTTGTTCTCCTCTTGCGTATGTATATATCATTCAAATAGAGAAAATCGAAAATCTTGCATCTTTCTATATCTACTAACAAGGACTATTTTCCTAGGAATCCCTGCTGTTGGATCGGATTCGTTAGAATCCTTGGGGAATTTTAATAATTTTTTTTTTACTATCTAATTTCTTTTTGGATTCCAAAAAGAAATTAGATAGTAAAAAAAAATCCGAAGCTAAGAACAACAGAAGAAGAAAAATAAGTAATAATAATAACGAAAATGGGTTCTCATACATTGATTTTCATGTAGAAAAATGACTAGGTCCGTCCTACATTTCTTGCGCTTAGTATATATACTTATTTAGTATACTTATATACAACTAGATAAGTATACTTAATATACATTTATATACGAATTCGAATCTGATAATAATTAGAATATTAATTTTCATTATTATAGGATATCTTTATACCAGTAACAGGTACAAATATTAAATCGAGGTACCCTTTCTATGACAATTCTCAACAGCTTTCCCTCCATTTTAGTGCCTTTAGTGGGCCTAGTATTTCCGGCAATGACAATGGCTTCTTTATTTCTTTATCTTGAAAAAAATAAGATTTTTTAAATCCGATCGGATCAAGGTCAACTCTCATCTAGTTTTTTTTTTCAAGACTTAGCGATGCCCGAGATCCGTTTATTAGAATAGTGTATAAGACTAAGAAGTGGCTTTCTCCGAGCATAAACGGAAGAGCTCTTATGCATGTGTAAACATGATATATAAGTAAATTTATTCTATCTATTGTCAACAATAGGTTGTGATCTGAACTCATGTCTGCAATGAAAGTCAATGTATCCATATGTATGTACCGATCTATAGGGAATCATATGAAGGGGATGTTCTGATTTTATTAGATCGAACCAATTCGATGACTTACTGCTAAGAGTTCACATCAAAATAGTACTAGTTGATGAGAGTTACTTCAGAAACAACAAAAGTAAACTCAAATTGATTTTCTTTTGGTTATTTCCCCAATTCCAATAAAATTCAACTGGAGCTAGTATGTATGAGTTGGCGATCAGAATATATATGGATAGAATTTATAGCAGGCTCTCGCAAAACAAGCAATTTCTGCTGGGCCCTTATCCTTTTTTTAGGTTCATTGGGATTTTTAGTGGTTGGAATTTCGAGTTATCTTGATAGGAATTTGCTATCTTTATTTCCGTCTCAGCAAATAAAATTTTTTCCACAAGGGATCGTGATGTCTTTCTACGGGATCGCGGGTCTCTTTATTAGTTCCTATTTGTGGTGCACAATTACATGGAATGTAGGTAGCGGTTATGATCGATTTGATACAAAAGAGGGAATAGTGTGTATTTTTCGTTGGGGATTTCCTGGAAAAAATCGCCGCATCTTTCTACGATTTCTTGTGAAAGATATTCAGTCCATCAGAATCGAAGTTAAAGAGGGGATTTACGCTCGTCGTGTCCTCTATATAGAAAGCAGAGGCTTGGGGGCCATTCCCTTGAATCGTACTGATGAGAATTTGACTCTACGAGAAATTGAGCAAAAGGCTGCGGAATTGGCCTATTTCTTGCGTGTACCAATTGAAGGTTTTTGAAAAATTAACTGAAGAATAAGAATAAAAACTTTCTCGGCAGGAGGAACCCCTCAAGACTTTTTTTTTCGAAATATGCGAGAGTTTCATTTTTACATTTTTAATAGAAAAAAGTTCTTTCATTTCGAAATGCGAATAATATTAATATTCATTATTTGAATTTGAATCTTTCGGGCATTCATCGAAAGGGGTAATCGCTTCGAATATTTGATCAATTGGGATATCTGGAAACTATATTGTTTTGTTTTTTATTATTTCTTGATTCTAATTCGAATTGGAATGACGAATTCGAAGTGGATTCTTCTTCGATTTCTGTAGTTTTTCTACACTAGGTTCAAGAACTAACCGCCGAACCACAACTAAAAAAAACGAGACTCGATTTATAGGTGCAATACCTTGTAATAGAACTCATGCTTGATAGAAATATTCGATCGCATAGAATCAACGAATGAGGTGTGTTCATTAACAATTCACAGATGAAAAAATGACAAAAAAAAAAACGAACGCATCCATTCCCCGTGGATATCTTTCATCTATAGTATTTGTAGTATTTTTGCCCTGGTGGATCCCTCTCTCATTTAATAAAAATCTGGAATCCTGGGTTACTAATTGGTGGAATACTAGTCAACCCGAAACCTTTTTGAATGATATTCAAGAAAAAGCTATTCTAGAAAAATTCATCGAATTAGAGGAATTATTCTTCTTGGACGAAATGATAAAGGAATTTACGGAAAGACGTCTAGAAAAGCTTCGTATAGGGCTCCCGAAAGAAACAATTCAATTAATCAAGATGCACGATGAGGATCATATCCATACGATTTTTCACTTCTCGACAAATACAATTTGCTTCGTTATTCTAAGCGGTTATTCGATTCTGTGTAATGAAGAACTTTTTATTCTTAACTCTTGGTTTCAAGAATTCCTATATAATTTAAGCGACACAATAAAAGCCTTTTCGATTCTTTTCGTAACCGATTTATGTATCGGATTCCATTCGCCCCGCGGTTGGGAACTACTGATTGACTATGCCTACAACGATTTTGGATTTGCTCATAATGATATTATTCTATCTGTTCTTGTTTCCACTTTTCCAGTCATTCTAGATACGTTTTTTAAATATTGGCTTTTTTCTTATTTAAATCGTGTATCTCCGTCACTTGTAGTGATTTATCATTCAATGACTGAGTGAAAGGCGATTCAATGATCCAATTAGAATATTTTGGATTTTTTACATAAGCAAATCATTCAAGCCGTACTTCCCTTACTTTCCTACCCATCCAGAGGATCCGATCCCTCCCAGATTCCGGGCATCCTATATCCCAGTAGAATTTTTTCAGTAAATAGCAGAATCGCGGATAGGGAACTGTATTAGTGACCTACCTAATTTTATTGTAGAAATTTTCGGGATCAACGATTGGACCATGCAAATTCGAAATACCTTTTCTTCGTTAAAGGGAGAGATTACTCGATTCATTTCCGTATCCCTCATGATATATACAATAACTCAGGCATCAATTTCAAATGCATATCCCGTTTTTGCGCAGCAGGGTTTTGAAAATCCACGAGAGGCAACTGGTCGCATTGTATGCGCCAATTGTCATTTAGCTAATAAGCCCGTGGATATTGAGGTTCCGCAGGCGGTACTCCCTGATACTGTATTTGAAGCAGTTGTTAGAATTCCGTATGATATGCAACTGAAACAAGTTCTTGCTAATGGTAAAAAGGGGTCTTTGAATGTGGGGGCCGTTCTTATTTTACCAGAGGGGTTTGAATTAGCCCCCTCCGACCGTATTTCGCCCGAGATGAAAGAAAAGATAGGCAAGCTGTCTTTTCAGACCTACCGACCCACTAAAAAAAATATTCTTGTGATAGGGCCAGTTCCTGGTCCGAAATATAGTGAAATAACTTTTCCTATTCTTTCCCCGAACCCCGCAACTAATAAAGATGCTCACTTCTTAAAATATCCAATATACGTAGGTGGGAACAGGGGGAGGGGTCAGATTTATCCCGACGGGAACAAAAGTAACAATACGGTTTATAATGCTACAGCTGCGGGTATAGTAAGCAAAATCATACGAAAAGAAAAAGGGGGATACGAAATAACCATAACGGATGCAGCGAATGGGCGTGAAGTGCTTGATATTATCCCTCCAGGACCAGAACTTCGTGTTTCAGAGGGCCAATCTATCAAACTTGATCAACCATTAACAAGTAATCCTAATGTAGGTGGGTTTGGTCAGGCCGATGCAGAAATAGTACTTCAGGATCCATTACGTGTCCAAGGCCTTTTGTTCTTTTTGGCATCTGTTGTTTTGGCACAAATCTTTTTGGTTCTTAAAAAGAAACAGTTTGAGAAGGTCCAATTGTCCGAAATGAATTTTTAGATCCGCGGATTTATCATTTATCAACATTAAGTTGGTAAAAAGAACCAAATTCCTCTTGGCAATTATGTTATGTAGAAGCAAAAAACTTACGAAAAGCCTTTTGCTTATTTATATTCTTTTTCTACCGGATGTCGGGAAGTTCTTGTACTGCACTCCTAAATCATAGTATATATATTGTGAAGAAGGCTATTTTACTTTCACCCTTCTTTGTTTTTCCAATACAAATTGGAGGATGTCACTATTATCAGATTTAAATATCATAGAATGTGTCAATAGTTTTGATTCTATTAGAATAGAATCAAATTCGACTAGAACTAGATACTAAACATAAGATAAGGAAGTGGGGAATATCGAATATAAAGAAAGTAGGGCTAAATGAGGGAAACAAGGGATTCTAAAGGGGATTATTCGTCGTACTAGTCTTCGGCACCGGAAAGGGATGTCGGAAATTCCTTTTCGGGTGTCGAAATAATAATGGTTCTTAATTCTATTCATCAAACATTCCTATTCGTAGTTTATAAATTTTCCAGGTTTATCAGAACTCTTTTTGGATTTCTATTAAGTAGTGGGAAAACAAAAAAAAAAGAAAGAGAAGTCATTGAGCAAATGAAACTTCTTCCATGAGCCTAGAAAACTATTTGAATTGAATAGACACTAAAATAAATAGAATAAAGTTCTACTAGTATAGAAAGGATTTGGATAATATCGGATCAACCGAAATCTATATATAGATGGATTGTGATTCTGTGATCCAGGAAAAAGAAATTGAGTGATTGCTTGTTTTTTTGTAACTTTGAAAGTTTCGATAGATATATTGGGGAACAGATGTTCTGAATCAATTAAGCAAGTTAATAAAAAAAATCATCAGAAATCAGCAAAAAATGAAATGGATTTTTTTGAAGCATCGGAAGAAGTGATCTTTTTTTCTATTTCTACGAGCAAAACAAAATATTACCCTTATTAAGAACTCAAGGGGCCCTACCCCTCGAATCAGACAAAGACAGGAGCGACA